TTTATATTTATAGAAAAAAAATTAGAAATGGTATAGTATATATATATATATATATATTATATAATTATAAATTTTATAATATATTAAATTTTTTAATTTATTAATAATTTTAATAATAAATTTTTTATTTAATTGAATAATAAATAATTATTTTTATTTTAATTTTTAATTTAAATATTATGAAAAAAAAAAAAAATAATTATTTAAAATTTAATAATTTATAATAAATATTTTATTATAATAAAAAAAAAAAACTATGTGAAAAAATTATATATATAATAATAAATTTTTTATAGTTTTAATAATTTATTATAAATTTATTTTACATATAAATTTTAGTGTTAAATTTAAATTATTTTAATAATAATTTAATTAATTTTTATAGTAATTAATATTAAAAATTTAAGAAATTAAGATTTAGTAATATAAGAATTAATAACAAATTTTGTGCCAGCAGTTGCGGTTATACAAAAATTAAATTAAATTTTATTAGTTATTAATTAATATTAATTAATAAAATTAATTTAAATATTAAATTATTAAGTGAAATTTTAATTTAATTAAAAATTAATTTTAAAATTATGATTTAATAAATTTTATTATAAACTAGGATTAGATACCCTATTATTAAAAATTTAAATTTAAATGCTAAAATAGTAAATAATTATTTATTGAAACTTAAATAATTTGGCGGTATTTTAGTTCATTTAGAGGAATCTGTTTAATAATTGATATTCCACGAATAAATTTACTTAATTTAAAATTTTGTATATCGTCGTTAAAAAAATATTTTTTTATAATAATAATATTTAAAAATTTTTATAATAAATAGAAATCAGATCAAGATGCAGATTATAATTAAGAATATAATGGATTACAATAAATTTATTTATTATGAATATTAATTTGTAATTATTAATTTGAAAGTGGATTTAAATGTAATTTTATTTAATTTATTAAAATGATTAAAAATTAAAATATGTACATATTGCCCGTCGCTTTCATTAATAAATTGGAATAAGTCGTAACAAAGTAGAGGTACTGGAAAGTGTTTCTAGAAATTCAAATTAGAGCTTGATATAAGTATTTCATTTACATTGAAATGATATTGAAATTTCAATTAATTTGAGGGGATAAATTAATAAATTAAAAATAATAAAATTAGTTTTAATAATTAAATGGGGGTTTAAGTATTAATAAAAAAATAATTTAAAAATTTATAGTTTAATAGTATTGTAAAATAAATTTGAAATAGATTAAATAAAAATTTAATTAAAAGTAAATTTAATTTATTGTATCTTGTGTATCAGAGTTTATTAAAAAATGTTTTTAAGTTAAAAATTTCTCGAATTAAAAAGAGATAATTAATTAATAAAGTTATTGTTGCATAAATATTTTAAATAATTAATTTGAAATGAAATGTTAATCGTTTTTTAATATATCTAGTTTTTTTAGAAAAAAATTTAATTTTATATTTATTTAATAATATAATTAATTAATTAATTATATTAAAATAAATTTATATAATTTAAGGGATAAGCTTTAAATTAAATTATTATAAAAAAAATTTTTTTTTGAAATTTTTAAAATTTATATTGTTTAAAAATTTTTATTTATTATAAATAATTTCAATTTAAATAAAATTTTAATTAAAATTTAATTTTTTATAAAAAAATATTTTTTATTAATAAAAAATTAATTATAATGATAAAATTAGTATAAATATAATTATTAATATAATATATATATATGTATATATATATAAATTAAATTAAAGGAATTCGGCAAAATTTTATATTCACTTGTTTATCAAAAACATGTCTTTTTGGATAATAATTTAAAGTCTGGTCTGCCCACTGATTTTATTGAAGGGCTGCAGTATTTTGACTGTACAAAGGTAGCATAATCATTAGTCTCTTAATTGGTGACTTGTATGAAGGATTTGATGAAATATAAACTGTCTCTAATTTAATATTTAAAATTTAATTTTTTAGTAAAAAAGCTAAAATAATATTAAAAGACGAGAAGACCCTATAGAGTTTTATAAATAATTTAATTAATTTTATTTATATAATAAGATAATTGAAATTAAATTATTTATTTTATTGGGGTGATAAAAAAATAAAGTTAACTTTTTTTCTTTTTTTACATTAATAAGTGAATAATTGATCCAAAATTATTTTGATTATAAGAAAAAATTACCTTAGGGATAACAGCGTAATTTTTTTTTTTAGTTCAAATAAAAAAAAGAGTTTGCGACCTCGATGTTGGATTAAGGTAAAATTTAAATGCAAAAGTTTAAAATTTTGATCTGTTCGATCATTAAAACCTTACATGATCTGAGTTCAAACCGGTGTAAGCCAGGTTGGTTTCTATCTTTAATAAAATAAAATATTTTAGTACGAAAGGATTTAATATTTAAATTAAATTTAAATTTAAGAATATTTATAATTAAATTATTATACTATTTTGGCAGAAAAATGTAATGATTTTAGAATTCATAAATATATAATTTATTATATAGATAGTAATGATAATTTTAGATTTGTTAATAATTTTTTTAGGTATTATTATTTTAATTTTAGGGGTTTTAATTGGGGTAGCTTTTTTAACTTTATTAGAGCGAAAAGTATTAGGTTATATTCAAATTCGTAAAGGTCCTAATAAAGTAGGATTGTTAGGAATTTTACAACCATTTTCTGATGCTATTAAATTATTTACTAAAGAACAAATTTATCCTAAATTTTCTAATTATATATCATATTATTTTTCTCCTATTATTGGATTTGTTTTATCTTTAATAATTTGAATATTAATTCCTTATTATTTTAATATAATTAGATTTGATTTAGGGATTTTATATTTTTTATGTTGTACTAGATTAGGAGTTTATACAATTATAGTAGCTGGATGATCTTCTAATTCTAATTATTCTTTATTAGGGGGGTTACGAGCTGTGGCTCAAACTATTTCTTATGAAGTTAGATTAGCTTTAATTTTAATATCAAGACTTATTATGATTATAAGTTTTAATATAATTAAATTTTATGAGTATCAAAGTTTAGTATGATTTATTGTTATTTTATTTCCTTTAAGATTATGTTGATTTTCTTCAAGATTAGCAGAAACAAATCGTACTCCATTTGATTTTGCAGAAGGAGAAAGAGAATTAGTTTCAGGATTTAATATTGAATATAGAAGAGGAGGATTTGCTTTGATTTTTTTAGCTGAATATTCTAGTATTTTATTTATAAGTTTATTATTTGTTTTAATTTATTTAGGGGGTTATAATTTATCTTTTTTTTTTTATTTAAAATTAAGAATAATTAGATTTTTATTTATTTGAGTTCGTGGGACTTTACCTCGTTATCGTTATGATAAGTTAATATATTTAGCTTGAAAAATTTATTTACCTATTTCTTTAAATTTTTTATTATTTTGTTTAGGTTTAAAAATTATTATAATATATAAATATTTTTAGTATAAATTAATAGAATAATTTATTCTTTCTTATATTTTCAAAATATATGCTTAACAAGCTCATTAATTATAATTAAAAAATTAAGTTATCTCAGTATTTTCTTAATAAAGGGTTAATAATATAATATGAGAAGTATAAAATAGTTAATAATTGTCCAGTTATAATATAAGGATTTTCTACTGGTCGAGCTCCAATTCATGTTAATAAAATAATAGTTGAAACTATAATTCAAAATATAATTTGATTTAATGGATAAAATTGAATACCTTGAATTTTTTTATTAAAAGTAAATGGAAGAATAATTAAAATTAAGATAGATAAAATTAAAGCAATTACTCCACCTAATTTATTTGGAATTGATCGTAAAATTGCATAAGCAAATAAAAAATATCATTCAGGTTGAATATGAACAGGAGTAACAAGAGGATTTGCTGGAATAAAATTATCTGGATCTCCTAATAAATAGGGATTTGTTAATGTTATTAAGATAAGTATAAAAATAATTATAATAAATCCAATTAAATCTTTGTAGGTAAAAAATGGATGAAAAGGAATTTTATCTAAATTACTATTAATACCTAATGGATTATTAGATCCTGTTTGATGTAAAAATAATAAATGAATTATAGTTATTATTAAGATAATAAAAGGTAAGATAAAGTGGAATGTATAAAATCGTGTTAATGTAGCATTATCAATAGCAAATCCTCCTCAAATTCATGTTACTAATATATTACCTAAATAAGGGATTGCTGATAATAAGTTTGTAATTACAGTTGCTCCTCAAAATGATATTTGTCCTCAAGGTAATACATATCCTATAAATGCAGTTGCTATTAAAAGAAACAAGATAATTACTCCAATTATTCATGTTATTTTTAAATTAAATGATTCATAATAAATTCCTCGTCCAATATGAATATAAATACAAATAAAGAAAAAAGATGCTCCATTAGCATGTAAAGTTCGAATTAATCATCCATAATTTACATTTCGGCAAATATAATTTACTCTATAAAATGCTAATTCAATATTAGCTGTATAATATATAGTTAAAAATAAACCTGTAATAATTTGAATAATTAAACATAAAGCTAAAAGTGATCCAAAATTTCATAAAGAAGAAATATTTGAGGGTGAAGGTAAATCAATTAATGAACCATTAATAATTTTTAGAATTGGGTGTGTTTTTCGAATTGGTTTAAAGATATTTATCATTAGTTTGAAGATCGAATAGGACCATAAAAAATATTAGTAATTTTTACTGTTGCAATTAAGGTAATAAATAAATAAATAATTATTATTATTATTATTATAAATGTTTGAGAATTATATAATTTTGTTAAATTTATTTTATTTTCATTATTAATAAATAGAAAATTATTGAATAAGTTTATTATATCTATATTATAAGGGAAAAGATTTATTCATTTTAAATTAAATATGAAAATAATTGATATAAAACTTCTTATTAAAATTATGATAAATAAAGTTATTTTTAAATTAAATGAAATTTTAAATATTTCATTTGAGGCAATTCTTGATACATAAATAAATAATACTAATAATCCTCCTAAAAAAGTTAAAAATATAATATATGAAAATCAATATGTTTTAATTAATATTCCAGAAATTATACAAGTTAATAAAGTTTGGAAAAGAATTATTAATCCTATAGATAATGGATGATTTAGGAAAAATATAAATATTGATATTCTAATTATAATTAAAGATAAAATTATTTTTGTTATCAAAGAATAGTTTAAATAAAATAATAATTTTGGAGATTATTGATGAAGAAATTTCTTTTTCTTTGAAGTTTTTAAAGAATTTATCTTATATTTGGTTTACAAGACCAATGTTTTAATTAAACTATAAAAACTAATGATAATTATTTTAAATATATTAATTTTGGTTATAATTATGTTTATTATTGGTAATATAATTTTTGTTTCTAAACATAAACATTTATTAATTGTTTTATTAAGATTAGAATTTATTGTTATAAGAATTTTTTTTTTTTTATTAATTTATTTTTCTTTTATTGAAAATGAAATATTTATATTAATAGTTTTTTTAGTTTTTTCAGTATGTGAGGGAGCTTTAGGATTGTCTATTTTGGTTTCTATAATTCGTACTCATGGTAATGATTATTTTCAAAGTTTTAATTTATTATAATTTATGATAAAATTTTTAATAATAATAATTTTTATAATTCTTTTATGTTTTAATCAAAATATATTTTGAATGGTTCAAATAATATTATTTTTTATAATATTTTTATTTATAAATTTAATAGTAAGAGTTGAGTTTTATTCTAATTTAAGATATATATATTCTTGTGATATTTTATCTTACGGTTTAATTTTATTAAGAATTTGAATTTGTATTTTAATAATTATATCAAGAGAAAATTTAATAAAAATAAATTTTTATTTAAATTTTTTTTTATTTAATTTAATTTTTTTATTAATTATATTATATTTAACTTTTAGAGTAATAAATTTATTTATATTTTATTTATTTTTTGAGGGAAGATTAATTCCAACATTATTATTAATTATTGGTTGAGGTTATCAACCTGAACGAATTCAAGCAGGAATATATTTATTATTTTATACTTTATTTGCTTCTTTGCCTTTATTAATAGGAATTTTTTATATTTTTAGTGAATTAAATTGTATTATAATATATTTTATAAAATTTTTTAATTTAAATTTATATATATTATATTTTTCAATAGTTATAGCTTTTTTAGTTAAGATACCAATATATTTTGTTCATTTATGATTACCTAAAGCTCATGTAGAAGCTCCTGTTTCTGGGTCTATAATTTTAGCTGGTATTATATTAAAATTGGGGGGTTATGGTTTATTACGAGTTATAATTATTATACAAATGATTGGGTTAAAGTTAAATTTAATTTGAGTAGTAGTAAGATTAGTAGGGGGATTTTATATTAGATTAAAATGTTTTTGTCAAGTTGATATAAAATCTTTAATTGCTTATTCTTCTGTTGCTCATATAAGAATTGTTATTTCTGGAATTATAACAATAAATTATTGGGGATTTATTGGTTCTTATATTTTAATAATTGGACATGGTTTATGTTCATCAGGAATATTTTGTTTAGCTAATATTAATTATGAACGTTTACATAGACGAAGATTATTTATTAATAAAGGAATAATAAATTTTATACCTTCAATAAGTTTATGATGATTTTTATTAATATCTTCTAATATAGCAGCTCCCCCTTCTTTAAATTTAATAGGTGAAATTAGTTTAATTAATAGATTAATAAGATGATCATGAGTTTCTATATTAATGTTGATATTATTATCTTTTTTTAGAGCAGGTTATAGTTTATATTTATATTCATATATTCAACATGGGAAATATTATTCTGGTATTTATAGTTTTTATATAGGATTATCTCGTGAATATTTATTATTAATATTACATTGATTACCATTAAATATTTTAGTTATAAAAATTGATTATGTAATAATTTGATTTTAAAATTATTTAACTTAAATAATTTAATTAAAATATTGATTTGTGGTATCAAAAATATGAATAAAATTCATTTTAAGTTATTTATAAATATTCTATTTGTTTTATTAGTTTTTTTTTTTTATTTTTATTAAGATTAATAAATTTTTTTTTAATAATTTATTATATTATAAATAATATAGTTGTTTTTTTAGAATGAGAATTAATTTCTTTTAATTCAGTAAGAATTATTATAAGAATTTTATTAGATTGAATATCATTTTTATTTATAATATTTGTAATATTAATTTCTTCAGTTGTTATTTATTATAGAAAAAGATATATAAGATCAGAATTAAATTTAAATCGTTTTATTATTTTAGTTTTATTATTTGTTTTTTCTATAATTTTATTAATTATTAGTCCTAATATTATTAGAATTTTATTAGGTTGAGATGGATTAGGGTTAGTTTCTTATTGTTTAGTGATTTATTATCAGAATATAAAGTCTTATAATGCAGGAATATTAACTGCTCTTTCTAATCGTATTGGTGATGTTTTTATTTTAATGGTAATTTCTTGAATGATAAATTATGGTAGATGAAATTTTTATTTTTATTTAGATTTTATAAAAAATGATTTTTCTATATATATAATTAGTATTATAATTATTATTGCTGCTATAACTAAAAGAGCTCAAATTCCTTTTAGTTCATGATTACCTGCAGCTATAGCAGCTCCTACACCTGTTTCTGCCTTAGTTCATTCTTCTACATTAGTGACTGCAGGAGTTTATTTATTAATTCGATTTAATATTTTATTAGAAAATATATTTTTTTTAAAAGTTTTATTGATATTATCAGGATTAACAATATTTATAGCTGGAGTTTCAGCTAATTATGAATTTGATTTAAAAAAAATTATTGCTTTATCTACATTAAGACAATTAGGTTTAATAATAAGAATTTTGAGAATAGGTTTGCCTGAGTTAGCTTTTTTTCATTTATTAACACATGCTATATTTAAAGCTTTATTATTTATATGTGCTGGTGTAATTATTCATATATTTAATGATATTCAGGATATTCGTTTTATAGGAGGTATTAGAAATTATATTCCAATAACATCTTTATGTATGAATATTTCTAATATAGCTTTATGTGGAATTCCATTTTTATCAGGATTTTATTCAAAGGATTTAATTTTAGAAATAGTGATAATAAGAAATTTAAATTTTTATGTATTTTTTTTATATTATATTTCTACAGGATTAACTATATTTTATAGATTTCGTTTGACTATGTATTTAATAATTAATGATTTTAATTTATTAAGAATTTATAATTTATATGATGAAGATTATATTATATTAAAAAGAATATTTGTTTTATTATTTATAAGAGTTATTAGAGGTAGATTTTTAATGTGAATTATTTTTTCTTTTCCTTATATAATTTATTTACCTTTAAATTTAAAAATAATAGTAATTTATGTAAGATTAGTAGGGGGATTATTAGGTTATTTAATTAGAAGTATAAGATTTTATTCAGTTAATAAATTTTTAGTTAGATATAATTTAAGAAGTTTTTTATGTATAATATGATTTATGCCAAATTTATCAACTTATGGATTAAATTTTTATTTTTTAAATATAGGACAATTATTAATAAAAAATATTGATATAGGATGAAGAGAATATTATAGTGGACAAGGAATATTTTTAATTTTAAAAAAATATTCAGTTTTTTATGATTTCTTTCATAAGAATAATTTTAAAATTTATTTATTTAGATTTATTTTATGAATAATAATTTTTTTATTTATAATTATTATTATATATTTAAATAGCTTATAAAGAGTATAATATTGAAGATATTAAGGAGATTATAATAGTCTTTAAATAAATTTATTTATGAAAATAATTATTTTATTTTTACAATGAAAATGTAATGTTTTTATAAACTACATAAATAAGAAATATTAATGGAATTAAACCACTAAAAATTAAGTTAGCAGCTTAATTTTATTCTTTATATTTCTTTAATTGGAATATTTATTCAATAATATCATTAACAGTGATATACCTCTATTTTGGTTTCAATTAATAAATAAGGAGTTATTAAACTCTATCTTTTAAGTCGAAATTAAATGCAAATTGCTTCTTATTTAAGATAAATTGAATATACAATAATTTTTGAGTGCAAATCAAATGTTTTAATTAAACTATAATCCTAAAAATATTAATTTGTTCAATTTAATATATTTTCATTTCATTCATGATATAATCCAATTAATAGAATTATAATAAAAAAAAAACTAATTTTTGATCATAAAATAAAATTAGTTATTTTAAATAAATTGATAATAGGAAAAATTAATGCAATTTCAACATCAAAAATTAAAAAAATTACTGTAATTAAAAAAAAATGTAATGAAAATGGAATTCGAGCTGAAGATTTGGGGTCAAATCCACATTCAAATGGGGAAGATTTTTCTCGGTCTGAAAATGATTTTTTTGATAAAATAATTGATAAGAATATTATAATATTTGAAATTATTATAATAATTATTGATAAATATATAATTAAAAGAATTACTTATATTAAATTATAATTAAACTTTTTGATTGGAAGTCAAATATACTAAATATATTATATAAGTAATTAATTTCCTCATCAATAAATTGAAATATAAAGAAATAATCAAACTACATCTACGAAATGTCAATATCAAGCTGCTGCTTCAAATCCAAAATGATGATTATTAGAGAAATGATTATTAATATGACGAAATAAACAAATAAGTAAAAATAAAGTTCCAATAATAACATGAAGTCCGTGGAATCCTGTTGCCATAAAAAATGTTGATCCATAAATTCTATCTGCAATTGTAAAAGGAGCTTCTAAATATTCATATGCTTGAAGGATGGTAAAATAAATTCCTAAAATAATAGTAAAAAAAAGACCTTGAGTTATTTGGGAATAATTATTTTCTATAATAGCATGATGAGCTCATGTAACTGTAACTCCTGAAGTAATAAGAATAATGGTATTAAGAAGAGGAATTTGAAAAGGATTAAATGGTATAATATTTAAAGGGGGTCATATAGCCCCAATTTCAATATTAGGGGATAAGCTTCTATGAAAAAAAGCTCAAAAAAATGAAATAAAAAAAAAAATTTCAGAAACAATAAATAAAATTATTCCTCATCGTAAACCTTTTACTACTAAAATAGTATGTTTACCTTGAAGAGTTCCTTCTCGACAAATATCTCGTCATCATTGGTATATTGTTATTAAAATAATAATATATCCTAAAATTAATAAATTTATATTAAAATTATGAAATCATTTAACTATTCCTGTAACTAAAGTTATTACACCGATAGCTCCAGTTAAAGGTCAAGGACTATAATCAACTAAGTGAAATGGGTGATTAAAATGATTTTTCATTAATTTACTTCTCTAGAATATAATGTTCTTAAAATAGCAATTACATAAGATTGAATAATTGCAACAGCTGATTCTAAAATTAATAATAAAATTTGAATTAAAATTAAAATAAAAATAAGATAATTTGGAAGATTAGGTCCTGTTCCTCTTAATAAAGTTATAAGTAAATGACCAGCAATTATATTAGCTGTTAATCGAACAGCTAAAGTTCCTGGTCGAATAATATTACTAATAGTTTCAATTAATACTATAAAAGGTATTAAAATTCTTGGTGTTTCCATAGGAATTATATGGATAAATATATGTTGAGTATTATTAATTCATCCATATAGTATAAATCTTAATCATAAAGGTAAGGAAATTGATAAAGTAATAGTTAAATGTCTAGTTCTTGTAAAAATATAAGGAAATAATCCTAAAAAATTATTAAATAAGATAAATGAAAATATGGAAATAAAAATAAATGTGGAACCATTAGTTTTATTTCTATTCCCTAATAATGTTTTAAATTCTAAGTGTAATTTATTTAAAATAAAATTTCAAAAAATATAATGACGATTTGGGATAAGTCAAAATGAATAAGGGATAAATATTAATCCAATAAAAGTTCTAATTCAATTTAAAGGTAAATTTAATAAGTTAGTTGAGGGGTCGAAAATTGAAAATAAATTAGTTATCATTTTCAAATTTGATTTTTATTTTTAATAATTTTATAATTATTAATTAATTTATTTTTATTTATGTAAATATAATAATTTATAATATTAAATATAATAAATATTATAATAAAAAAAAAAAAAGATAAAATTCAATTAATTGGTATTATTTGAGGAATAAAAGAATATTACTAAAGTAATAATTTAAATTTGACATATTTATGTTATAGATTAACTAATTCTTTCATTAGAAGTAATTGCTAAATTACTATAAAATGGTTTAAGAGACCAGTACTTGCTTTCAGTCATCTAATGATGAGTAATTATTAATTCAATTAATAAAATTTTTAATTGAGATTCTTTCAACAACAATAGGTATAAAACTATGATTTGCTCCACAAATTTCAGAACATTGACCAAAGAAAATACCTGGTCGATTAATAAAAAAATTAGTTTGATTTAAGCGACCTGGATTTGCATCAACTTTTACTCCTAGTGAAGGAATAGTTCATGAGTGAATAACATCAGTAGCTGTAACTATAATACGAATTTGATTATTTATAGGTAAGATAATTCGATTATCAACATCTAATAATCGAAAATTATAATTATTTAAATCATTAGAAGGAATTATATAAGAATCAAATTCAATATTATTAAAATCTGAATATTCATAACTTCAATATCATTGATGACCAATAGATTTTAATGTAATAAGAGGATTATTTAATTCATCTAATAAATAAAGAAGTCGTAAAGAAGGTAGTGCAATAAAAATTAAAGTAATAGCTGGGAGAATAGTTCAAATTAATTCAATTATTTGCCCTTCTAATAAAAATCGATTAATATATTTATTAAAAAATAAATCTACTATTAAATATCCTACTAAAATAGTTACTATAATTAAAATAATTAAAGCATGATCATGAAAAAAAATAATTTGTTCTATTAAGGGAGAGGCTCTATTTTGTAAATTAAAATTAGATCAAGTTGCCATTTCTAAAAAAAGGATAATCCTTTATAAATGGGGTTTAAATCCATTACATATAATCTGCCATATTAGAAATTTCTTAAAATGGGAAGTTCATTATATGAATGTTCTGCTGGAGGAAGATTTTGGTATCATTCAATTGAAGAAGGGAGATTTAATGAAAATAAAATAAGTCGTTGATTAATTATTGATTCTCAAATAATAATTAATATGAGTATAATTGCTAATAAAGAAATATATGATCCTAATGAGGAAATAATATTTCAAGAAATATAAGCATCAGGATAATCAGAATAACGACGAGGTATTCCTGCTAAACCTAAAAAATGTTGGGGGAAAAATGTTAAATTAACTCCAATAAATATAGTTAAAAATTGAATTTTTAAAAAATAAGGATTTAGGGTTAAACCTGTGAATAAAGGATATCAATGAATAAATCCTCCTATGATAGCAAAAACTGCTCCTATAGATAAAACATAATGAAAATGAGCTACAACATAATATGTATCATGTAATGCTACATCAATAGAAGAATTAGCCAAGATTACTCCAGTTAAACCTCCAACAGTAAATAAAAAGACAAATCCTAATCTTCATAAAATTGATGGTCTATAGTTAATTTGACTTCCATGTAATGTTGCTAATCAACTAAAAATTTTAATTCCTGTTGGTACTGCAATAATTATAGTTGCTGAAGTGAAGTAAGCTCGTGTATCAATATCTATACCTACTGTAAATATATGATGAGCTCAAACAATAAATCCTAATAATCCAATAGTTATTATAGCATAAATTATTCCTAAAGAACCAAATGTTTCTTTTTTTCCACTTTCTTGGGAAATAATATGGGAAATTATTCCAAATCCAGGTAAAATTAAAATATAAACTTCTGGATGTCCAAAAAATCAAAATAAATGTTGGTAAAGAATAGGATCACCTCCTCCAGCAGGATCAAAGAATGAAGTATTTAAATTTCGATCTGTTAATAATATAGTAATAGCTCCAGCTAATACTGGTAAAGATAAAAGGAGAAGTAATGCAGTAATTCCTACAGCTCAAACAAATAAAGGTATTTGATCAAATGATAATCCATTAATTCGTATATTAATAATAGTAGTAATAAAATTAATTGCTCCTAAAATTGATGAAATTCCAGCTAAATGTAAAGAAAAAATTGCTAAATCTACAGATCTTCCTCCATGAGCAATATTAGATGAAAGTGGGGGGTAAACTGTTCATCCTGTACCAGCTCCATTTTCAACAATTCTTCTTGAAATTAAAAGAGTTAAAGAAGGAGGTAGGAGTCAAAATCTTATATTATTTATACGAGGGAAAGCTATATCAGGAGCTCCTAATATTAAAGGTACTAGTCAATTTCCAAATCCTCCAATTATAATAGGTATTACTATAAAAAAAATTATAATAAAAGCATGAGCTGTAACAATAGTATTATAGATTTGATCATCACCAATTAAAGATCCTGGGTTTCCTAATTCAGCTCGAATCAATAAACTTAAAGAAGTTCCTACTATACCTGCTCAAATTCCAAAAATAAAATATAAAGTTCCAATATCTTTATGATTTGTAGAGTAAAGTCATTTTCGCAAAATAAAATGGCTGAGTTTAAGCGATAAATTGTAAATTTATTAACAAGAATATTTCTTTTTTATTAAGCTTTATATTCAATAATGATATAAAATTGCAAATTTTATGGTATAATATAATTATTAAGGCTTAAAGAAATTTTCTTTATAAATAATTTTGAAGATTATTAGTTTTTTTAACTTAAAACCTTATTATTATATAAAAAAGAAAGTTCTAATAATTATACCTGAAATTGATAATAAAGAAATAAAATTTATAAAATAAAATAATTTATTTTTAATATTAATTTTAATTCATTTTAATTTTAAGTAATTAAATATAATAGAAGAATAAGAAATTCGAATATAAAAAAATAATATAATTAAACTTATTATAATTAAAATAAAAATTATTAAATAGTAATTATTATTAATTAAAAAATTAATAATAATTCATTTAGGAAAGAATCCAATAAAAGGAGGTAATCCCCCTAAAGATAAAAAATTAATTAATAATCTTAATTTAATTAAATAATTTAAATTTATAAAAAATAATTGATTTAAAAAGAATATATTTATTATATAAAATAAAAAACATATAATTCTAATTAATAAAGAATAAAATAAAAAATAAAATAATCATAAATTTTCACTAATTATAATTGCTGATAATATTCAACTTAAATTATTAATAGATGAAAATGCTATAAGTTTTCGAAGTGAAGATTGATTTATTACACCAATAGCTCCAATAATTGCATTTATAATAATAATAATAATAATAAAATTTTTATTAAAAAAATAAGATAAAAGAATAAATGGGGTGATTTTTTGTCATGTTATTAAAATAAAGTTATTAAATCAAGATAATCCTTCAACGATATTAGGGAATCAAAAATGAAATGGTGCAGATCCTATTTTTATTAATAAAGAAGAATTAATTAAAATTGAAATTATATTATTTATTTCAAAATTTTTTATAAAAAATAAATTTAATAAAATATAAAATAAAAAATTAATTGATGCAATTGATTGAGTTAAAAAATATTTTAATGATGCTTCTGAAGCTAGTAAATTTTGGGGGTTTGAAATTAGGGGGATAAATCTTAATAAATTAATTTCTAAACCAATTCAACAACCAAATCATGAATTGGATGAAATAGAAATTAATGTTCTAAAAAATAAAATAAATAAAAAAAATATTTTATTAGAATTTAAAGTAAAAAAAATTATATTTTAGTGTATGAAGCACAATAGATTTTGATTCTATTAGATATAGTTTGATTCTATAAAATATAATAAAGGTAGAAATCTACTTAATTTACTCTATCAGAATAATCCTTTAATCAGGCACTTTATTTTAAAAAAAAGGGAAACCTTTATAGTTGGGGTATGAACCCAAAAGCTTTATTTAGCTTATTTTTAA